AATGGAATGCTTGATTATAAGGTTATCTTGATGTGATAAAAAATGTAAATATTATTACTTCCATTATATTATACTTAATAGAATTAAACTATTACCTAAAATATCAAAAATTTTCGTGCATCATACACCTAAATATAGAAAAATAAGCTAAATTAAGCTAATGGGTTCATACCTCATCAATGGACAAAGTCCTTTTTCTAATTATTAATAAAACATCAAATATAATATTTATAATCATAATTATAATAAGTGTAATTATTGCTATTTCATCAAACTCATGATTTACAATCTGAATAGGCATAGAAATTAACATAATAGCATTTATGCCTATCATTATTGAAAAAAATAATTTAACAACTAAAGAATCATCTCTCATATATTTCCTAGTACAAACAATAGCATCCATACTATTAATTATATCCGTAATTATTACTAAAGCAAAAATAACTAATCTAAATATAAATAATATATTAATAATAACAGCATTAATAATAAAAAGAGGAGTTTCACCTTTTCATTTTTGACTACCAAAAACAATAGAAGGATTAAGATGAATAAATTGTTTAATTATAATAACATGACAAAAAATTATTCCATTATTAATAATATCACATATAATTAAAATAAGAAACTTCTTAATAATAACAACAACACTTTCAGTCATAATCGGATCAATTGGAGGTTTAAATCAAACATCATTACGAAAATTAATAGCATATTCATCTATTAGAAATAATGGATGAATATTAGCTGCTATATTAATTAGTGAAATATTATGAATCACCTATTTTATTATATACTCAATTTTAATAATAATTATAACAATAACTATAGACAAATACAAAATTTATCATTTAAATCAATTAATAAATATAAATGAAAATAATTTTAAAAAATTAATTCTAATAATGAATATATTATCAATTAGAGGATTACCTCCAATAATAGGATTTCTAATAAAATGAATAGTATTACAAGCAAGATTAAACTTAAAGGAAATAATAATAATAATACTACTGATCATAATCACACTAATTACAATCTACTATTACTTACGAATTATATATTCAGCAATAGTAATAACTAATACAGAATCTAAATGAAAAATTAAAAATACATTAAAAAATAATAAAATAATGTTAATCAATATTATTTCAATAATAGGTTTAATATTAGTGAGAATAATTATTATAATATAAGGATTTAAGTTAAAAAAACTAATAACCTTCAAAGTTATAAATAAAGATTATACTTTAAGCCTTAATACCGAGTATACCTTTGAATTTGCAATTCAATATCATAAGTGAATATAAGACCAGTAAGAAGGTTATACCTATAAATAAATTTACAATTTACCGCCTAATAATTCAGCCATCTTACTAATGAAACGATGATTGTTCTCAACCAACCATAAAGATATTGGTACTTTATATTTCATTTTAGGTATATGATCAAGAATAGTAGGACTATCTATAAGAATATTAATTCGTATAGAACTTGGTATACCAGGATCCATTATTGGAAATGACCAAATTTATAACACCATTGTAACTGCACACGCTTTTGTAATAATTTTCTTCATAGTTATACCTATTATAATTGGAGGATTTGGTAATTGACTACTACCAATTATAATTGGGGCACCTGATATAGCTTTTCCTCGTATAAATAACATAAGATTCTGATTATTACCACCATCACTAACATTATTAATTATAAGTAGAATAGTAGATACAGGATCAGGTACAGGATGAACGCTATATCCACCTCTTGCAGGACTAATAGGACATAGAGGAATTTCAGTAGATTTAACAATCTTCTCATTACACATAGCAGGTATTTCATCTATTTTAGGAGCAGTAAATTTTATTTCAACTACTATTAACATGAAATCACCTGGAATATCAATAGAACAAATTCCACTATTTGTGTGATCTGTAGTAATTACTGCAATTCTATTATTACTATCACTACCAGTGTTAGCTGGTGCTATTACAATATTACTAACAGATCGAAACCTAAATACATCATTTTTTGATCCTGCAGGAGGGGGTGATCCAATTTTATATCAACATTTATTTTGATTTTTTGGTCATCCAGAAGTATACATTTTAATTTTACCAGGATTTGGTATAATTTCACATATTGTATCTCATGAAAGAGGAAAAAAAGAAGTGTTTGGAAACTTAGGAATAATCTTTGCAATAGCAGCTATTGGACTATTAGGTTTTGTAGTGTGAGCTCATCATATATTTACAGTAGGAATAGATGTTGATACTCGGGCATATTTCACTTCAGCAACAATAATTATTGCTGTTCCTACAGGAATTAAAGTATTTAGTTGATTAGCAACAATATATGGATCTAAAATAACATTTAGCCCTTCATGCCTATGATCATTAGGATTCATTTTCTTGTTTACATTAGGGGGTTTAACTGGGATTGTATTATCAAACTCATCAATTGATATTACACTTCATGATACTTATTATGTAGTAGCCCATTTCCATTATGTACTATCAATAGGCGCAGTATTTGCTATTATAGCAGGTTTTATTCATTGATTTCCATTATTTACAGGATTAAATATAAAACCAATATGATTAAAAACACAATTCTTAACAATATTTATTGGGGTAAATTTAACATTTTTCCCACAACACTTTCTAGGATTAGCTGGAATACCACGGCGATACTCAGATTATCCTGACATGTTCACATCATGAAATATTATTTCATCAATAGGAGCAATTGTATCAACAGTAAGAATACTTATATTTATTATAATTATTTGAGATAGAATTACATCAAGTCGAAAAACAATTTTTAGATCCCACATAACTAGTTCTATAGAATGAAATCACAATATACCACCAACTGAACATACATATAATGAATTACCTATTCTAATTAAATTCTAATATGGCAGATTAGTGCTATAGATTTAAGATCTATATATAAAGTTCATACTTTTATTAGAAATAACAACATGACCAAATCTATACTTACAAGACAGTATGTCTCCTTTAATAGAACAATTAATCTTCTTTAATGACCATATCATAATAATTTTAATAATAATTGTAATAACTGTATCATACATCATAATTATATTAAATATTAATAATAATATAGATCGAAACCTCTTAGAAGGGCAAGCAATTGAATTAATCTGAACAGTAACACCAGCAATAACATTATTTTTTATTGCTACCCCATCACTACGATTATTATATTTAATAGATGAAATTAATAATCCAATAATAACAACTAAAGCAATTGGACATCAATGATATTGATCTTATGAATACTCAGACTTTAATGACAAAGAATTTGATTCATATATAATAAATGATGAGGATAACAATTTTCGATTACTAGATGTAGATAATCGAATAGTATTACCTTCAAATACTTTTATTCGTATAATAGTAACATCAATAGATGTTATTCATTCATGAACACTACCATCTAGAGGAGTAAAAATTGATGGAATACCAGGACGATTAAATCAAGCAAGTATTATATTTAACCGAAATGGAATAATTTACGGTCAATGTTCAGAGATTTGTGGAACTAATCACAGATTTATACCTATTACAGTAGAAAGAATTCCAATACAATCATTCATTAAATGAATAATAAAATCATCAAATGACTGAAAGTAAGTAATGGTCTCTTAAACCAAAACATAGTAATTAACGAATACTTTTGATGAGAGATTTAGTTAATATATAACATTAATATGTCATATTAAAATAATTGAAACTCAATAATCCCTATATGCCACAAATAGCTCCAATAAGATGAATTACTATTTATATATTATTTATTATAATTACAATAATATTCAATATAAAAATTTATTTTCACAAAAGAAATAAATTAACAAAAGAATCAAAAAAAAATAATAAAATAATTGATAAATCATGAAAATGATAACAAATCTATTCTCAATTTTTGATCCAACATCTTCTATAATGAAATTAAGATTTAACTGAACATCATCTATTATTGTAATATCAATTGTTCCATCATTATATTGAATAATTAATAATCGATATTCAATTATTATAAGCAAATCAATAATAATATTAGATAAAGAATTTAAAATACTACTAAATATAAAAAATAATAAAGGAACAACATTAATATTCTCATCCATATTCTTTATAATTATAATAAATAATACAATAGGATTATTTCCGCACACATTTACAAGTACAAGACACTTAACAATAACACTAACAATAGCTTTACCTATATGATTATGTTTTATAATGTTTGGATGAATTAAAAATAACCAAAACATATTTAGTCACCTTGTTCCTACGGGAACACCTTCAATTCTTATACCTTTTATAGTATGTATTGAATCTATTAGTAATATTATTCGACCAGGAACTTTAGCCGTACGTTTAGCTGCAAATATAATTGCAGGTCATTTAATTTTAACTTTGTTAGGAAATACTACAATAGAAATTCAAACAACTATTCTACCAATTATAATCTTTATTCAAATATTATTATTAATATTAGAAACAGCTGTAGCTATTATTCAAGGATATGTATTTGCTGTGTTAAGAGTACTTTATGCTAGAGAAGTAAACTAATGTCAATAAAACAAAATCACCCCTTCCATATAGTAGAAATAAGACCTTGACCATTAGTAGGAGCTATTTCAACAATATTAATACTATTAGGAACTGTAAATATATTCCAACATAGTAATAAATTAATTATAATAATAGGAACAATTATAGTGATATTAACTATAATACAATGATGACGAGATGTAATTCGAGAAGGAACATATCAAGGATTACATACAAAAATTGTAATAAAAGGTTTACGATGAGGAATAATTCTATTTATTATTTCAGAAGTATTCTTCTTTATTTCATTTTTTTGAGCTTTTTTTCACAGAAGATTATCACCAATTGTTCAAGTTGGATCTATTTGACCACCTATAGGAATTAACCCTTTCAATCCTATACAAATTCCTCTTTTAAATACAATAATTTTATTGTCATCAGGAGTTTCAATTACATGAGCACACCATAGACTATTAAATAATAATATAAAAGAAATAAATATCAGATTATCAATTACAATCTTAATAGGGATATATTTTACAATCCTTCAAGCATATGAGTATATTGAAGCCCCTTTCACTATCAGAGACTCAATCTATGGATCTACATTTTTTATAGCAACAGGATTTCATGGACTACATGTAATTATTGGTTCTACATTCTTAATAGTATGTTTAATTCGTCAACTAAACTTACATTTCTCAAAATATCACCACGTAGGTTTTGAAGCAGCAGCATGATACTGACATTTCGTAGATGTAGTATGATTATTCCTCTATATTACTATCTATTGATGAGGTAATTATTTATTTAATATATAAGTATATTTAACTTCCAATTAAAAAGTCTGATATTTCAGAATAAATAATCATAATAACATTAACAATATTAATAATAATTATTATTATTTCAAATATACTAATATTACTAAATAACCTTTTATCAAAAAAAATAATTAATGAACGAGAAAAAAGATCTCCATTTGAATGTGGGTTCGATCCAAGATCATCATCACGAACACCATTTTCCCTAAAATTCTTCCTAATCGCAGTTATCTTCTTAATCTTCGATATTGAAATTGCACTTTTATTACCAATAGTACCTATAATAATAATAACAAAAATAAACCAATGAATAATTACTACAATTATTTTTATTTCAGTATTAATTATTGGTTTATACCATGAATGAAACCAAGGAGCCTTAAAATGAACAAATTAGGGTTATAGTTAATAATAACATTTAATTTGCATTTAAAAAGTATTGAATATCAATTAACCTTAAATAAGTAACATAATAATGTATTTAGTTTCGACCTAAAAAATAATAGAAATTCTATTCTTATTTAAAAATTAATTGAAACCAAAATAGAGGTATATCACTGTTAATGATAAAAATGAATTATAATTCCAATTAAGGAAATATGATGATCAAATAATAGCTGCTAACTAATTATTTTTATGGTTTAACTCCATTTATATTTCTATTTATATAGTTTAATATAAAACATTACATTTTCATTGTAAAAATAAAAGACATTTTTATAAATATCCATAGAAAATTACTTTCACCTTAATATCTTCAATATTAAATTCTAATTAAAATATATGAAATAAATAAAAACAAGAATAATAAATCAAAAAGAAAACATAAGAAAAAAAATATAAAATATAACTGATTGAATCCTTTGATTAAAATTAGATAAATATATTAAAAATGAATAGATACCTTGACCACCAAAATATTCAAACCAACCAAAATCAGTGATTTTAGAAATTGAATAACCAGAAATTATTGGATATTGAGGTAATGAAACAGTAAAATAAGGGATAAACCACATATTACCAATAAAATAAGAAAACTTATATAAAAAATAAGAATAAATTACATCAAATAAATTAAAAAAACTTAAAAAATAACCGAAAAAACCCCCCAATAAACAAACTATCAACACTATTAATTTTAAAAAAATAGGTATATTAACATAAACTGGAGTAGGAAAAATAATTCAACTTAATAAACAACCAACAACAATAGATAAAAATAATAATATATATATAGAACGAAGTATAACATAATAATTATCAACTAAGCTATGATATCCAAAAAAAGAATAATCCTTAATTATTAAATAATAAATTAAACGAAAACTATAACTAACAGTCAAACCAGTAGAAAAATACAAAAGAAAATATATAAATAAATTAATAATATCAGAAGAATAATAATCCAAAATTAAATCCTTAGAATAAAAACCAGATAGAAAAGGAAAACCACATAAACACAAACTAGAAATAATAAAACAAATACAAGTTAATGGGAGTTGATTAAAAATATTACCCAATAAACGAATATCTTGACAATTCTTAAATGAATGAATTACAACCCCTGAACATATAAACAATAATGCCTTAAATATTGCATGAGTTAAAAGATGAAAAAATCCTAAATAAATATAACCAAACGAAATAATAGATATTATTAATCCTAATTGTCTTAATGTAGATAAAGCAATAATCTTCTTTAAATCAAATTCAAAATTAGCACAAATACCTGATATAAATATAGTAATTAAAGAAATAAATAAAAAAAATAAAGAAATACTTCTATTTAAATAAAAGGGATTAAAACGAATTAATAAATAAACACCCGCAGTAACTAAAGTAGAAGAATGAACTAAAGAAGATACAGGAGTTGGAGCTGCCATAGCAGCAGGTAATCAAGGAGAAAAAGGAATTTGAGCTCTCTTAGTTATTCCTGCAATTAAAATTATTAAACACATTAAATTAACATCAAAATCAACACCAAAAAATTCAATGTATATAAAATAATTTCAACTTCCATATCTAAATATCCAAGCAATAGATATTAAAATTATACAATCACCAACACGATTAGAAAGAGCAGTAATTATTCCAGCATTAAAAGATTTTACATTCTGATAATAAATTACTAAACAATAAGAAACTAATCCCAACCCATCTCAACCGAGTAAAATTCTAATTATATTAGGGCTTAAAATTAAAAATATTATAGAAAAAATAAATATTAAAATCAAAATAACAAAACGATTCAAAAAAGGGTCACCAGATATATATTCCTCTCTATACTTAATTACTAATGAAGAAATAAATAAAACAAAACTCATAAAAATTAATGATATTCAATCAAATAATAATGTTATAATAAACTGACTACTATTAAATATAAAAAGTTCATATTCAATAAAAACAACTAAATCAATTAAACAAAAATAAATACCAATTAAAAACAAAAAAATTCTAACAAAAAATAAATAAATAAATAATAATAAACATAAAGAATAATTAAATAAAATAGCCTAAAGTAAACTTTACATGTTCAGAACCACAAACTGAAATTTTAACTTAAATTATTTAAGCTAAACAAAAAATATATTAGATAAAAAAATAAGAACATTAAGAGGAAATCAATGTAAAAATATTAATAAATATTCACGCAAATAACAATTTGTATAAGAAAAACAACCCGAATAACTAATACCATGCTGAGTATAAGAATATATATATAATCTATAAACAGCACTAAAAAATGATAAAAACAAAAAAAATAAAGTATTTAAATTATATCAACTAATAATTCTATTAAATAATATAATTTCACCTATTAAATTCAACGATGGGGGAGCAGCTATATTATAGATGCTTAAAAAAAATCATCATAAAGATATTGAAGGTATAAATCCTAATAAACCTTTTAAAATTAATAATCTTCGTCTACCTAAACGTTCATAAATGATGTTTGATAAACAAAATAAACCAGATGAACACAAACCATGAGATAATATTAATACTAATGAACCATAAATACCTCAATAATTAAAAGTAAGAATTCCACATAAAACTAATCCTATATGAATAACTGAAGAATAAGCAATTAAAGATTTCAAATCAACTTGACGAATACAAACTAATCTAATATAAATACCACCTAATAATCTAATTCTAACAAATAAATAATTATATTTCAAACCAGAAATTATTAATATAGGAGAGACTCGATACAAGCCATACCCCCCTAATTTCAAAAGAACACCAGCTAAAATTATCGAACCCGAAACAGGGGCCTCAACATGAGCCCTAGGTAATCAAATATGAACTATGAATATAGGTATTTTTACTAAAAAAGAAAAAATTATACAAAAATAAAATAAAAAATAATTATAATCAAAAGAACATAATAGAATAAAAGAAACTCTCCCAAACTTCATATACAAAAGAATAATAGAAATAAGTATAGGAAGAGAAGAAAATAATGTATAAAAAATAAAATATAAACCGGCTTGAATACGCTCAGGTTGATATCCTCAACCCATAATTAGAAAAAGAGTGGGAATCAATCTAGACTCAAAAAAAATATAAAATATAATAAGATTATTAACAGAAAAAGAAAAAAATAAAAAAATAAGCAATATTAACAAAAAAAAAATAAATAAATTATAATAATATAACAAATTATATAATGATCCACTAGCCAAAATTATTAAACAACAAATTCAAAGTCTCAATAAAATCAAACTATAAGAAATATAATCAACACATATAAAATAACTAATACCAAAACAATAATAATCAAAAGAAAAAAAAATAAAAAAAAAAATAAAAAATAATAAAGAAGGTACTAATCACCAAAATCCTAAACAAGAAAGAGGAATTAAAAAAATAATAAAAAATAAAAACTTTAACATTGAACTAAATTAAAAGAAAAAAAATAATCATTACCATAACCACGAATCATTCTTACTAATAAAGATAAACCTAAAACAGCCTCACAAACTCAAAAAGTAAGTATTATTATCAAAAAATATAAATCAAAATAATTTAAAATTATATAATAAAAAACTATTCAAAATAAAGAAAGAACAATATATTCTAAGCTCAATAAAGTAATTAAAAAATGATTATATCTAAAAGAAAATGCTAATAAACCACAAAAAAACATAATCAAAGGAAAAATATAATATATTAACAATAGTTTTAATAATTTAGAAAAAATATTGGTCTTGTAATCCAAAAATGAATAAAAATTCTTAAAACTTCAAAAGAAAGTATGAACTCATCAATAATCCCCAAAACTAATATTTTATTTAAACTACCTTTTGTATAATAATAATTAATATAATAATAAATATAACATTCTTAATAATAAAACATCCTTTATCAATAGGAATTACAATTATTATTCAAACAACTATTATCTCAATATCAACAGGAATATTATATAAATCATTCTGATATTCATATATTCTGTTCTTAATATATATTGGTGGAATAATAGTATTATTTATTTACATAACAAGACTTGTACCAAATAAAATATTCGTAATATCAATAAAAAAAATATTAATAACATTAATAATAATAATAATTACAATCACTATTATTAAAGAAATAAAATTAATAACAAATTTTGATATAGATATATTAGAAATCAAATCAAATATATTAACAAAAATATATTCAAACCCATCAAATATGTTAACAATAATAATTTCAATATATCTATTCTTTACTATAATTACAGCTTTTAAAATTACAGAAATAAATAAAGGACCATTACAAATAATAAACTAATGAACAAAAGATTACGAAAAAATCATCCTCTAATTAAAATTATTAATGGATCATTAGTAGATTTACCAACACCAATTAACATTTCAGCATGATGAAATTTTGGTTCACTATTAGGATTATGCTTAATAACACAAATTATCACAGGCATCTTCTTATCAATACATTATGCTCCCAATATTGACCTAGCATTTGATAGAATAAATCACATTTGCCGAAACGTAAATAATGGGTGAATAATACGAATTACACACGCAAACGGAGCATCTATATTTTTCATCTGCATTTACCTACATGTAGGTCGTGGTTTATATTATGGATCTTATAAATTTATAGAAACATGAAATACAGGAGTAATATTATTACTATTAGTAATAATAACATCTTTTATAGGATATGTATTACCTTGAGGGCAAATATCATTTTGAGGAGCAACTGTAATTACAAATTTATTATCAGCAATACCTTATCTAGGAACAGAATTAGTACAATGAATTTGAGGAGGGTTCGCAATTGATAATGCAACATTAAACCGTTTTTTCACAATACATTTTATAATACCATTTGTTATTACAGCAATAGTAATAATTCATCTATTATTTCTTCATCAAACAGGATCAAATAATCCACTCGGATTAAATAGAAATATTGACAAACTACCATTCCAACCATATTTCTCATGAAAAGACATTGTTGGTATTATAATTATAATAATAATATTATCAATATTAATTATAACAGAACCTTATATTTTAGGAGATCCAGATAATTTTACCCCAGCCAATCCACTTGTAACACCAACTCATATTCAACCAGAATGATACTTCCTTTTTGCATATGCAATTTTACGATCAATTCCCAATAAACTAGGTGGTGTAATTGCACTACTAATATCAATTATAATTTTAGTAATTATACCCTTATATAAAAGAAAATTTCAAGGAAATACATTTTATCCCATAAATCAAATAATATTCTGAATAATAGTAACAACCATTATATTATTAACAATTATAGGAGCAAAACCAGTTGAAGATCCATACATCATAATAAGACAAATATTAACAGTAATCTACTTTACTTATTTTCTATCAGAAAATTTAATAAAAATATTATGAGATAAGATATTATAGTTAATAAGTTTTACAGAAACATGTACTTTGAAAGTACAAAATAGAGATTAAAATCTCTATTAACTTAAACTAAAATCAATTCAATAAATAAATAAAGAAATAATAAAAACCTTAAAACAAATAAAAAAAATTAAACAATTTAAAGAAAAAGGAAGATAACATTTTCAAGTCAAATACATTAATTTATCATAACGAAAACGAGGTAAAGTACCCCGAGCTCAAATAAACATAAAAGAAACCAAAATCATTTTTAAAAAAAAAAAATAAGAATATAAATCACAACCCAAAAATAAAACAACACAAAGTAATCTCATAAATAAAATTATTGAATATTCACTCAAAAAAATTAAAATAAATCCACCTCTTCTATACTCAACATTAAATCCTGAAACTAATTCAGATTCACCTTCAGCAAAGTCAAATGGAGCACGATTAGTATCAGCCAATAAAGAAGAAAATAAACATAAACATAAAGGAAATAATAAAAAAAAATTTCAAATATAATACTGAATATAATATAAATCAATTAAACAATATCTACCAGATAAAATAATAAAAGATAATAAAATTAAAAATAATCTAACCTCATAAGAAATAGTTTGAGCAACAGAACGTAATCTACCTAATAAAGCATAATTAGAATTTGAAGACCATCCAGAAATCATAAGACTATAAACATTCAAACTAGCACAACACAAAAAAAAAATAAAACCCAACTTATAATCAAAAATATTAGAAAAATAAGGAATAACTAATCAAATAATTAAAGAAAGAAATAAATTAAATACTGGAGAAAAATAATATGGAATAAAATTAGATATTCCAGGTAAAACATTCTCCCTAATAAACAATTTAATAGCATCAGAAAAGGGTTGAAAAATACCAATAAAACTAACCCTATTAGGTCCCTTTCGAATTTGAATATAACCAAGAATTTTACGTTCAAATAAAGTAAAAAAAGCAACACCAACTAAAACAAAAACAGAAATAATTAAAAAAGAAATTATAGAAATAATATATTCAAAAAAAATCAATATTAACTGTTGAACAAACCAACATATATAAATCCTAAATTTATTGCACTATAATATCTGCCAAATTAATAAAAAATCAAAATCAACAAAATATTTGAATCATATGGTCCTCTCGTACTAATATGATAAAAACTTTTATGGATAGAAACCAACCTGGCTCACGCCGGTTTGAACTCAGATCATGTAAGAATTTAAAGGTCGAACAGACCTAACAAAATTTAAGCTACTACACCTAATTTTTATCTTAATCCAACATCGAGGTCGCAATCTACTCTGTCAATATGAACTCTCAAGAATAATTACGCTGTTATCCCTAAGGTATCTTCATCTTTTAACAATAAAATAAGGTCAAAAATTCAAAAATAAATGTATAAAAATATAAAGAGTTTTATATATCTTCAAGTCACCCCAACGAAATAAAATGATTAATAAAAATAAATAAACCAAAATATATAATAAACATTTATATAAAGATCTATAGGGTCTTCTCGTCCAATAAATAAATTTAAGCATTTTAACTCAAATTTTAATTTCTAATATAATAAAGAGACAGATAATGTTTCGTCAAACCATTCATACCAGTTTACAATTAAAAAACTAATGATTATGCTACCTTTGCACAGTCAAAATACTGCGGCCATTAAAATATCATTGGGCAGGTAAGATCTCAAATTAATATCAAGAAAAGATGTTTTTGATAAACAGGCGAACAAATTAATTTTTGCCTAGTTCCTTTTTAATATTTATAAAATATAAAAACAAATAAAAAAAATATACTAATTAAATCATTATTTAAAATAATATAAAATTAAAAAATAAATTCAAATAGATAATTAAACTAAAATAAATCAAAAAATACAAATAATAAATAATAATATACTATAAATAATGGATAATTTAAAACCTATATAATATTTTAAAAACATAATTATAAAAATAATAAAGAGATAATCCCCTTTAATATTACTATAAATAAATAAAATAATATAAAAAATATAATTAAATAAATATAGCCAAATTAAATTTGTCTATTAGAAAACTAGATATCATAAATTACGAATAGCATATCACAACTATAATAATATAACTAATGAATATAAAACTTCAATTAACATAATAAAATAGATCAATTTATTTCGAGAATAATAAATATATAAAAACAATTTAATATACCCTGATACAAAAGGTACGAAAAAAATTCTAATAAAAATAATTAATATAAAATATCCCTAACGGTAAAAATAAACTATAAATAAAATTATTAATTCTAAAAAATACTAAAAAAATAAAAATTAATAACACTCAAATCAATAATAAATTAAAAATTAAAAAAATTAATAAAATAAACATCATAAATAAAAGAATGAACTTTAAATCTGTTCAATGTAAATGAACTATTTTCATTAAACTAATTTATGTTAATTCAACCTAAGCACACCTTCCAGTACGCTTACTTTGTTACGACTTATCTCAATAATGAGAGTGACGGGCGATATGTACTCAGTTTAGAACTATAATCAATATAGGTCTATTACTACATTTACTATTAAATCCAACTTCAACAAAATTATAAAATTTGTATTTGATCAACAACAAGAATGTAACCCATTTTCCACTCTAATATAAGCTGCACCTTGACCTGAAATAAAAAGAAATAAATTTTCAAGTAAATATTCTATAAAAATATACTTATAACGGCGGTATACATACAAATAATTAGAGAAAGATAAAACGAGGACTATCGATCACGGAACAGGTTCCTCTAACAAGAATAAAACACCGCCAAATTCTTTAGGTTTAAAGAACTAAACTAATACTACCTAGGATAATTATTACATTCAAAATAATAGGGTATCTAATCCTAGTTTAAATTTTAAATTTTAAAGAATCAAGTAAAAAATTAATAATATTTTAAATTTCACCAAAAAAATAAAATAATAATTTCAAATAAAATTTTAACTAATCTACACCAAAAATATTAATTAACATTTATTGTATAACCGCGTATGCTGGCACAAACATTTACAATATTAAATCATATAACCAAATCAAAAATAACTTCATACCTAATATTAAATACTGCTATTAAATAAATATATTATTAAAAATTTACATGTATAAAATTTATGAAAAATTAATAAATAAAACCAGAATCAAACTGATCAGTAAAAAAAAAAATTAAAAATTAGTACAATTTATAAAATAATATTCCCGTTTTTACACAAAAAAAAAAAAAACGGAAATATTCAATTTACACAAGTGTATTTTACCTTAAGTGAACTATATTTGGTATCTCCTGCCCAAGTGTACTATAACAGCTTTTTTCGATCGTTTAATTCAACATTATTATATATGTAAAAATAAAACCCCAGTACTATATTATTTATTAATTATTAATAACATAAATACATTATCAATATATAAATATATAACTCTTATTTAACATAAATAACTTATTGTACCTAAATAATAATGGATATTTCATATAAATAATTAATAATTATAATAATTCCTGATTAAACTTATGTAAATAAACCCTCACTTTTTCATTTTTTTCATATTTATGAAAAAGTGAGGGTTTAACCATTTAAAAATGATTATCAGTTACTATAAAAACAAAAATTTAAGTTAATATAAGTATTTATTATATTAATATTAACCCTATTTAATATTATATAATAAATAATTTATATTAAATATATAATATCTATTTATATGTATTTAATATTATTTATACTACTATAATATATATATGTATATATATACAATAAAGTCTTATTATTATTTATTCTATTTTAAAATTAATAATAGGTTATTATATTTAATTAGGGTATATATATAAAATAAGAATTTAATATAAATCTGACACAGTTACCATAAAAACAAGCCTAAAAAATAAAATTCCCTAAACTTTAACCCAATTTAGGCTAACTTAATTAAATAAGATAAATTTAAAATTATTTCTAAGGTTTTTTTATACAAATTAAATTCCACAAAAAATACAATTTTAAATTTATGTATCAAAAATTCAAATTTAAAACAATCAAGGTACTAGTGCCCAATTTTGTATTTTATAACTATAACAGAAAAGAAAATTTTATATGTAAAAAAGTATGTATAAATTAAAAAAAAACCAAATAAATCAACATTAAAAGTATAATTAAAAAAAATAATTAAGTTACCCGAAATCGACCAAAAGTTTGGGGGGGTAAAAAAATAGAGCAAAGTTCACTAAATAAAAATATCATAGTTATTAATCTCAATAATCAGATTTCCAGAAAATTTGTCAAATAAGTATCCAAGTTTGACAAATTTTAATAAATTAAAATTGGTGATCAAACTTTTTAAATAGTTTGTCAAATAAGTATCCAAGTTTGACAAATTTTAATAAATTAAAATTGGTGATCAAACTTTTTAAATAGTTTGTCAAATAAGTATCCAAGTTTGACAAATTTTAATAAATTAAAATTGGTGATCAAACTTTTTAAATAGTTTGTCAAATAAGTATCCAAGTTTGACAAATTTTAATAAATTAAAATTGGTGATCAAACTTTTTAAATAGTTTGTCAAATAAGTATCCAAGTTTGACAAATTTTAATAAATTAAAATTGGTGATCAAACTTTTTAAATAGTTTGTCAAATAAGTATCCAAGTTTGACAAATTTTAATAAATTAAAATTGGTGATCAAACTTTTTAAATAGTTTGTCAAATAAGTATCCAAGTTTGACAAATTTTAATAAATTAAAATTGGTGATCAAACTTTTTAAATAGTTTGTCAAATAAGTATCCAAGTTTGACAAATTTTAATAAATTAAAATTGGTGATCAAACTTTTTAAATAGTTTGTCAAATAAGTATCCAAGTTTGACAAATTTTAATAAATTAAAATTGGTGATCAAACTTTTTAAATAGTTTGTCAAATAAGTATCCAAGTTTGACAAATTTTAATAAATTAAAATTGGTGATCAAACTTTTTAAATAGTTTAATTAACATAAATCAAATAATTTATGACCATAAAACCTTAATAAATTCATCTCAATAAAATTTAGATTATAAAATATTATTAAATTAACAAAAAAATAAT